AATACCCTCGTTTAAAAGAATATTTTTGGTGTAGAAAGTCTCAAATTCAGGATCTTCCGCTGCACGGATTTCCTGGGAAACGAAGTCATAGGCACGTAGGTTCAGAGCCAGGCCGACTACGCCAATAGCACTCATCCATAAACCGGTGACGGGTACAAATAGCATAAAGAAATGTAACCAACGTTTATTGGAAAAAGCAACACCAAAGATTTGGGACCAAAAGCGGTTAGCAGTGACCATTGAATAAGTTTCTTCAGCTTGAGTTGGGTTAAAAGCGCGGAAGGTATTTGCACCATCACCATCCTCGAATAGAGTGTTTTCTACGGTCGCCCCATGAATAGCGCATAGCAGAGCCGCGCCTAATACTCCGGCAACTCCCATCATATGAAATGGGTTCAACGTCCAATTATGAAATCCTTGGAAAAAGAGGATGAATCGAAATATCGCTGCTACGCCAAAACTCGGCGCAAAGAACCAACCAGATTGCCCCAGTGGATAAATAAGGAATACGGAAACAAAAACAGCGATTGGAGCAGAGAATGAAATTGCATTATAAGGTCGCAATTGAACAGACCGAGCAAGTTCAAATTGACGTAACATGAAACCTATTAGTGCAAAAGCCCCATGGAGAGCGACAAAAGTCCACAGACCCCCTAATTGACACCAACGAGTAAAATCCCCTTGCGCTTCCGGGCCCCATAGTAGCAACAAAGAGTGTGCTAAACTATTGGCAGGGGTGGAAACTGCCGCGGTTAAGAAATTACAACCTTCCAAATAGGAACTAGCCAATCCATGGGTATACCAAGAAGTTACAAAAGTTGTCCCTGTAAACCAACCCCCTAAAGCGAAATAAGCACAAGGAAAGAGCAATAGGCCGGACCATCCTACAAAAACGAAACGGTCCCTTCGTAACCAGTCGTCCATAATATCAAATAGATCATTTTCTTCTTTAGTAACTCTACCAAGGGCTATAGTCATAGTGATCCTCCTATTCAATTACTTCAACCATTTCCGAGCACCTCATATCACTTCCAAGGCATACGATAGTTTAATTATCTGTGGACGATTTCTTTCTCGTTCAATGCCCTTTTTCAATGGTCTCGAAGATAGAAATTTTGCATTTTTATCTATGGGGTCACAACCGAGGTCGTGGTAAATCCATGAATTTGATTCGATTAGTTTTTCTTATACTATAGAAATAAACATTTGAATTCAGCATTATTCCATGACTCCTATTTCAAAGCCTATCCTTTAAGGGAAAAATGAAAATAAAAGTAACCCCTCTTTTCCCACTCGCTCTCTATTGCATGGGTGGAAGAACAAAAATAGGATTCTGAAAAAAAAAGGAAAGATATTGAAAAAAAAAATTGACTTTCGAAATAAATTTTTATGTGTAGCGGAAAGGAGTTGCGATTTTTTCTTATTCCTATAGAACATCTAGTAACAAGAATATGAAATCGTAAATAGCGAAAAATTCTTGCCTTGCGCGGTCTAAGTCTAAGGAAATACAAAAAATCCGCTTATACAATTTCATCTACATCGAATTTATATATCAGAATAGCGAATAGAGGCATCATTCAAGGAGTCAGGTCTACTTACTTTATATTTCTTTCCAATTTTATGGTGGGTTTGATTTTATGGTGGGTTTGATAAGAATCCTTTTTGCTTTGTTGATAAATAATCAAAAAAGAGTTTTTTATTTTTTATATAACCTGCTTGTTTTATTATAACAAGTCCTATATGGAAATGCCCGCTGAAGAGAAAATCTATCTGATTGTTTCTCAGCCAATATCGAATTTTAGAAAGAAAAAACAAGAATTTTCTTCTTTTTTTTATTAACATTAAGAAAAAAGAATATAACTAAAATGGAATTGGCAATATAATTTTTATGGGCTTTTGAAAGAAAAAGGAAGGATTTTTTGCAATCGTTATTTCTTGCCTCTGTCATATTACGGAAACCTTTCGATTTGGAACGGGGAGAGATGGCTGAGTGGACTAAAGCGGCGGATTGCTAATCCGTTGTACAATTTTTTTGTACCGAGGGTTCGAATCCCTCTCTTTCCGCCCCCTCGGATCATTTGGGACTTTCGAATTGGAAGGAATTCTGACCCCCGGATTTTCTCATAGATAAATGTACGAAACAAATCCAATTTGTAAGAAAAAATTCCAAAAAAAATTGGATTTTTACTCCTCACGCCCAGGATTACGTCCTGGGTCATTAGATAAGAATCCAAAGATAAAGAGGGAAACAAAGAATATCACTACTGTATAAACAAAAAGTTTGAGAGTAAGCATTACATAATCTCCAAGATTTTTTTTTAAGGAATAGATTACCCGTTTTTCCTTACCACACAGATCCATTAGGATGGGTTTTGTTTATTTTGACACCTAAAAATGCAAAAATCAATTCTTGCAATTTTTTTCAAGAATTGATTTCTAATAAGCACTCTTATCAATATCAAAAATTAGGTTAGGTATTGTGTGGGTACCTAAAGGTACCTGCTCAACGTAGGTGCAGGGGGTAGAAAGGCTGATCCAAATTTATTGCTGCAGCTATACATTCAATGTAGAAGAATTTGAATTTTAGAATCGAAGGTTCATAATATAAGATAAGACTTCTCGGCTTTTATCCATTTTTCGAATTTTTTTGGAATGAATACATCATTCAATTTGGCAGACAGAGTAGTAAAGATTTCATCGAAAACTTACAGCAGCTTGCCAAACAAAGGCTAATAGAAAAAAGAGTACAGGTATGACAGGCATAACATCCACGATTGGGTTGAAAATGGCATAAGCTTCGGGCAATTTGGCGAAGAAAAAACTAGTCGGATAAAGAACAGAATTAAAACAGATACAGGTTAAACTAAGTATATTAGGCATAACAAGCATTTCGTTCTTGTAGAGTAGATAATTGGATTTTGATTGAGTTATTTTTCTAAGGGAAAAAGGAAAAGGCGGATTCAAAATCCTTTTTTCTTCGGACTTTCCCAAACGCAAAATACCTCCTTGTATTCGCACTCTCAAATGAGAATGGAAGAAATTCGACTTTCATATAATATCTTAATAGAATTCCATGTAATGATCAATGCATTTTTTGGATTCTATATTATCCGCATGTCTAGAATCCTAGCAAGAGAGTATCCCTCATTTTTTATGTAATTGAAGTGGGATTGACGAATAACAAAACAAATAAACATACTAGTGTTTATTAGTGTCGGATAAAACCCGAAATGGGGCGTGGCCAAGTGGTAAGGCAGCGGGTTTTGGTCCCGTTACTCGGAGGTTCGAATCCTTCCGTCCCAGATTTTTCTGATGAAACGAAAGATGAAATCGTATTGTACCCCGCACGAGACAAAAGAAAGTTTATTAGAGAGAATAATTATCTCTTATGAACTCTTAGATTAGATGCATTTCTAAGCATTCATTTTCTTTCTCAGAAAACATAATCAAGTGTCAAGTCCAGTCAAATTGAATATCTTTATTTTCATGAAAAATTTGGTCTATACGTAAAACACTGTATAAAAAATGAGACCTATCCCTTTATGATAGAGATAGATTTTTGTTGTATTATATTATTAGCAAAAAGGGTCCTTCTTTGGTTAAGCGAAAACGATCTCGATCTGTGATTCTTTAAATATCCAGAATGATTCATTCTGGTAAGGATAAGGTAAGAACTGTTCGTTGGATAGAATGGATTCCAAAAATCATACTTCTACTAATTTTTGATTTGGAGTTGCTTCTTTTAGGTAAAAGAAAGAATGCTATAAGTAAAAGCAAAGACCTTAATTTTACTTTACACGAAATGTGTTTTTTTTACTTCATTTTTTTCTTTCTTTTGGTATTCGAGTCGAAGAAGTACGAGAATTCTATAACTACCAAAAAACTTTCAATCTTTTCATTGGAATAGTTTATTTAGTTAATAGTTAATTGTTTTTGTTACGGAAAAATATATTGCTAATCTAATTCTAATTTCTAATATAGTAATTAAATTAATTCAATTTTTTTTTGAGGTTGATAGTTTATTTGTTGGAGAAGAATCGATCCTTCTCTTCTCATTTCAGGATTGACCATCTCGAGTCCTCTGTTGAGAATGGAAATTCAATAATAAATAAGTCTTAAGCAAACTTGTTTATTCGTCTTTTTCGAACTATGTTTCCTTCATATGATAGAATATGGGTTTAAATAAATTGGATCTTTGCGGAGTCTTCCCCGATAAATACTTATTTCTTTTATCCATATTTTTCCATAGATAGCAAGTTTGAATTAGTATACAAAAAACTAAACTAAACCAATGACTATTCATGATCCCATCCATATTGGATCAATTCCCTATACCACTTTGCAATGAAATTTGAGGAATGTTTGTTATGGTGAAACTTCGTTTAAAACGATGTGGTAGAAAGCAACGTGCGACTTGAAGGACATGATCGATTGTGGATTTTGCTATCCATCATTTTTCATAGTAATGAAAATGCTCTTGGCTCGACATAGTCTGTTCTATTCGTCCCGAACCAAATTTGCGCTGGGTTGTTTGTAAGTAAATAGTACACGATGGAGCTCGAGAGGACAGAATTGATTTTTTATCAAGGGAAAGAATCTAGGGTTAGTGAAAACTAATAAATTAGGCCAACTTTGTCAGTCTATCCTTAATATAGAAGTCGAAAGGTTAAAATAAGAAGAAAGTCCAATTTTGGAAGATTGGAAAAACTCTTTCAATTAAAAGTCTATCAAAATCAATCGCTCATATTCGATTTCTATAGAAGAGGGAAATGCTTTATCGAAGGAAATAAGAAAAAAAGGGTATGTTGCTACTCTTTTGAAAGAAAAAAGAATAGGAATTCCCGAAGTAATGTCTAAACCCAAGGATTTCACAAATCAAAGATAAAGAATTCCGGAACAAGTAAACGCGATTTTCAACTGTCTCAACAATAAAATTGTCTCAACAATTGAATTGGATCAGAATAAGGAATAAAAGTAAATTCGTTCGAGATGAGACAAAGAAAAGAGTTTAGAGACGACTCAAAAAATTTCGAAGGATTTTTCCTTTTAAGTCTGTCAGTCAAAATTAGCCAACTTGAGTCATGAGTATAAATGAAATTTGTTTTTTCTGTAAGGAAATTAATGCAAGTCATAGTCGAATTTCTATCTACTTGTATTATAGACAGAAATTCGAATCATTTTCTCGAGCCGTATGAGGAGAAAACCTCCTATACGTTTCTAGGGGGGGCATTGTTTAGCTACATCTATCCCAATAAGCTGTCTATCGAATCGTTGCAATTGATGTTCGATCTCGAAGAGAAGGAAGAGATCTTCGAAAAGTAGGTTTTTATGATCCGATAAAGAATCAAACTTGTTTAAATGTTCCAGCTATTCTCTATTTCCTTGAAAAGGGTGCTCAACCTACAAGAACTGTTTATGATATTTTAAGGAAGGCAGAATTCTTTAAAGAAAAAGAAGGAACTTTGAGTTAATTGAAGAACTAAATGAATAAAAAAGTAGGAGAGGGATCACTAGTATCCCTCGTTGTCTAATTATTTAGACACAATTTGCCTCTTTCTTAGTCCTATTTTTGACTGGATTTATGTCGTGCCAATCCAACATAAGCCCTTATTTTATTTACTTTTTCTATCTAATTTGTTTTCTTACCATTGTATTTCCATTGACAAAGGTCTATTGAACAAATAGAATTTGTAGATAGATAGGTCTCTTTATCCTCACTCCATATTAGGTTTTTCTGCCTACACTTCGCTCAAATGATAGGGTTGTCCCTCTTGCATGTACTCTCATACAAGATTTTTTGATTTCTTTAATTTAAATAGAAATTGCTAAAAAAATGACAATTTTGCCATCGTGATTGGAGCCGCTCTTTTTTTAACCTTAGTGAAATTTAACCGGACCTGTTCATTTTGGCATTTGAGTGTTTTTAATGGGGGATAAAATCTTTCTTTTGATGTCTTGCTAGTTCAATGTTTTGACAGGAGCGTGCGGTGTAATTCCATTGATTTTTGGGTTTCGATCGTATCTAAGATCCTATTTTATCTGGGTTGCTAACTCAATGGTAGAGTACTCGGCTTTTAAGTGCGACTATGATCTTTTACACATTTGGATGAAGCAACAAATTCGTTCAGACTCTTGGTAGAGTCTAGAAGACCACGACTGATCCTCAAGGGTAATGAATGGAAAAAATAGCATGTCGTAATAAAATCAAATTCTTATTTTTGATTTTTGGAATGGAATAAAAAAATTCCGATTTTCTGGGTCTAGTGAATAAATGGATAGAGTCTGGCTCCAATTCTGGTAAAATAAAAAGCAACGAGCTTAACTTCTTAATTGAAATGATTCCCCGATCTAATTAGACGTTAAAAATAGATTAGTGCCTGATGCGGGGAAAGGTTGGGTTTTCCTATGAGCGGACCCTTGATTTTTTCTTTGTTTTTTTAGAAATCCTAATTATTCTTGATTATGGATTGAAAAGGGATGTTATGGATTGAATGTGTAAAAGAAGCAGTATATTGATAAAGAGACTGTATTCCAAAGTCAAAAGAGCAATTGGCCTGCAAAAATAAAAGATTTGTTCTCTTTTGTAATTAGAACAAACATAAACTAATTGGATAGAAAAGGAAAAGATCTGTGGATTAGACTCCCTTTCTTTCCAGGGTTTGTATTAAAAAATGCAACACCCTGTTCTGACCATATTGCACTATGTATCATCATTTGATAAACCGAGAAATGCTTCCTCTTTCTGATTCAAGTAGAAATACAAATGGAAAAATTCGAAGGGTATTCAGAAAAACAGAAATCTCGTCAACAATACTTCGTCTACCCACTTCTCTTTCAGGAGTATATTTATGCATTTGCCCATGATTATGGATTAAATGATTCCGAGCCTGTGGAAATTGTTAGTTGTAATAACAAGAAATTTAGTTCACTACTTGTGAAACGTTTAATTATTCGAATGTATCAGCAGAATTTTTGGATTAACTCGGTTAATCATCCTAACCAAGATCGATTGTTGGATTACAACAATTTTTTTTATTCTGAGTTTTATTCTCAGATTCTATCTGAGGGGTTTGCGATCGTTGTAGAAATCCCATTCTCGCTACGAGAATTATCTTGTCCGAAAGAAAAAGAAACACCAAAGTTTCAGAATTTACGATCTATTCATTCAATATTTCCCTTTTTAGAAGACAAATTTTTGCATTTACATTATCTATCACATATAGAAATACCCTATCCTATCCATTTGGAAATTTTGGTTCAACTCCTTCAATACCGGATCCAAGATGTTCCATCTTTGCATTTATTGCGATTCTTTCTCAACTACTATTCGAATTGGAATAGTCTTATTACTTCAATGAAATCGATTTTTCTTTTGAAAAAAGAAAATAAAAGACTATTTCGATTCTTATATAACTCTTATGTATCAGAATATGAATTTTTCTTGTTGTTTCTTCGTAAACAATCTTCTTGCTTACCATTAACATCTTCTGGAACCTTTGT